TCACTTCTATAGTAGAGAGTAGCATTCGTAAAACAAACAAATAAGAGAGAGCAGTTTGGGGGCTTTCTAATAATGATCTCTTTAAGCTATCTGGAACAAAAATCACTTTCTTTCTATAGGGAATTTGGTTGCATCCTTTAAGGGGGCGGCTTTCGAGTAGATTTTCCTCTTGTATATCTCATTCTAAAGAAAGTTTAAATCATCTTTTCGTCAATAGTGGGATTGCAGGAAGAATTATATATAGATAGGGACTTTTAAAGTCTTTTCAATATCCAAAAGAAGCTGGAATCATAGCTTTCGCATCGGCAAGGAGTCACCTCTCTCACCAGACTCGTCCCTTGTTTTCTTGTATGGGAAACCCATTCTTTAATGAGAGAAAGAAAAGAGTTTTTGAAAAGCCTTTCTCAAGCTCATCCCAGGGATGGATGTAATTCATGCGAGACCAAAGGGAGCCATACCAATACTGGCCTTAAAGCTATTATTGTAGGCAAACTCTGCAAGTGGTAGGTAAGCATCCCAACTACCTGGAAAACCATTAAACAAGCTATTAGCATATCCTCTAATCTTTGTATAACTCGCTCAGATTGTCCATCTGTTTGTGGGTGGAAGGCAGTACTAAAGTGTAGCTTAGTTCCCATGGCTTGTTGAAATCCACTCCAAAATCGCGAAGTAAACCTAGCATATCGGTCAGATACTATGCTTATAGGTACGCCATGCGGCCTCACAATCTCATCCACGTACAACTTAGCAAGTCGCTCAGGAATCCAAGTAGTTCGAATTGGTTGGAAGTGCGTTGACTTTGACTATTGATGAGACAACTATCTATTCTTGATCCATCAGAAAGAAGTCGATATGTATCTGATTACTTCCTTGGCTTCATACTTTCCGAGGTATAGCGCCCCGGAATACCATCGAGAAAGAGCAATAAAACAAGGTGGGAATAAGATCTAACAAATGGGTAGGACAACCAAGAGCAATTCAATGGCTTTATGAGATAATCGGTATACTTTCTGCGTAGGCAGTCCCAGCGGTATCCAATCAATGTAGTCAGCGGAACAAAGGAAAGAGGAATGGGAGAAGTTTTAGAGGAAGATCTAAGTACCGAGAGGGAAATGGAGCTCGAATCAATATCATTCTACACGCACCCACCATTCGATAGCAGCGACCTCACCACGCATCATTACCACCAGCCATTTCACTCGAATCTGTAGTAAGCAATATCCTTCGCAACTAGAGGAGAAATATTCTTATTTTCTTTATCTTTCTTGGCATCAACAACCTTAAGAACCATAGGTGCACCAACCGAGGCAGAGATTGGGGTGCAGTGACCGTACCCGAGATAGATCTGAACCGACGGTTGCGGAGAATAGGTGCAACGGGGATTCTTTTCTTTCGGCTCTCGTCCTTCATTCACAAGTGCCTACTTCTTTCCCTCTATACTTTTCCTACACGGATCGAGGTTCTATTCTTCCCTTTCTGGTTAATAGATGAAAGAAGCCCCATCTTCTATAGCTTCTTTTTGTTTGGATGTATCTGCTAATGCGTCTTTGGATGCCTCTGCAGATTCAGGTGCTCCAGTTGCTTTTTTCCAGTGGAAACTTCTGTTCAATATTACTTACCTGTGGAACTATCAAAAGTCTATTCCTTTGATTCGACGGATGAAAGAGCGCATAATTCATATGTTGCTTCTTTGGACGCGGAAGGATCAGGATCCCTTGTTTCGGTAGAAAGAAGATCTGTTGTTGGTTAGTAAGTCATGGGTGAGTAAATAAAAAGTAGAATATGACATCATTTTAAGCTGTTGGGTACGAAACTAGACGTTCCTTCGCCTCTTCTTCTTTTTGTGCCACATTCAAGCAAGAAAAAAGCTACTCTTCTTAGCAGTTGAACAAGTGAATGGAATGATTCTTCCCCCGAGGGTGACTTCACTACCTGGATCCTCATCTCTTGAACTCGTTCTGGCAGCTAGTTGAATGGCACCGGCATAAGTCGGATCGTAGCCATGTCGTTCTGTGAGCCAAGGAGTTGTGTCACGCTCAACTGCTGACGTACTGAGAGGCATGGCGACCTTATCAGTTAACGGTCCTTGTCTTCCTAAGACCGCTTGGCCTCCGACTTCCTTCCTTTATTCGGAATGAATTCGTCTCAAAAGAAAGAGCTAGCGAACCACACCAATTCCATTCCATTTCTCTCAGACAGAGCAGGATAGCTGCCATCAAGCTGCCCCTTTAGAGCGAGGGCGAGACCAATGCTATCAAGAAGAAGGAAGAATAGCCTTTATGCCTTAAGCCTTGAGCTAAATCATTGACCTTGCGCCTGGTTTGATTATAGGACATTGCCGCATTTCATCTCAAAGAGGATCTAACTCTTTCTTTCGGGAAAGGGAAGGTTTTAATCCTTTCCTGAGCGTGATGCCACTCCTTATCCTTACTACAGTAAAAGTCTATGCAGTAAAAGTAGCTACTTTTGTTTTGCTTTCTTTTACCCCAAAAAATTGGATAAGTAAGACATCTGCCATAGACGTCAGGTCTGTGTTCAATCGAGAGAGGTACACGTTGTCCTTTATCTGGTGTGCTTCCTTCTTCTAGCTATGATCCCATCGGTATAGTAGGATGATTACCTTCGCACACTTACTAATCTTAAAAAGGCAAGGAAGAAGCGAAAACATGGTTTTCATGTGATTAACTTAGGGAAGATTCCTAGCTACTTAGAAGGCATCGTTTCAGTGGTAACAGTATTGCCGGCTTCAAAATCGACGAGGATTTTCATTTAAAGCCCGCCCTATCACTATATCTTTATAACGAGCTAATATCCTAAACGGTGGGCGTGGAGAAGAGCATGCCTATTTCCTACTTTGAGGAGAAAGCTCTGGTCGAGCACTACGATGACAGGTAGTCATTTTCCCAGACGGTTTCGAGTAATCAAACCATGTTTGTCTAAAAATAATTAAACGACACGACCTACTTCATTAGGCATACATATTTTCCGAGTAGAATGAATACTTTAACCTATGACCTGAAGACTCGGGATAGATTTTTGAGTACGAACGAACTGCTCGAAAAAGGCACGTAGGCTAATTATAAGATTAGCTGTTTTACTTTAGAATCACAACCAGTTCCAGAGTTCATGAGAGCTTATCCTTTCCTTTTTTAGACACAAACCGATGATCTTTTGCTCCCTAGAGTAAAAAGTAAGGAAAAAGAGGAGTTGAGAGGGCGTCGTCAACCCGGGTTTTTTATGAAAAAAATTATCTGTCGACAATAGAATAAAAATGACAGATCGAGCGAGAGGTTGAGCGTTGAACCATTTCAAGGAGCCAGAATCCCAAAATGAACGGCGGCTCCTTCCCGAAGGTTTCAGATTGTAAAAAGGATAAAAATTTTCAATGCTTTAAGCACTCGCTAGCCCTTATTGACGATCGAGTTGGGAAGAGAGTGGCAGGTGAGCATGCCGACGATGGGTAGAGGCCCTAGTATAGGTAAGCCCGAAAGGCTGCCAAGACTAGGTAGGGGTACTACTAAATCTACGAAGGAAGGCCTCTATCTATCAGGCTAACAAATCTGCTTCTCTATGGGAAAAATCGAAACAGCTCGGGGAGAAAGCCCCCGAACCCTCTCTTCTTTTTCCTTGTGTTAGACCGTTCGTGACCCATACGTCTGAGACGGCGAGCTACTACTTAGAAGTACTATTTCTAAACGAACTATCTGAATGGAAAGGTCCTTCATTCCATTTCTTTATTCTGAACGGAGTGAGGGTTTTCAATCTTACTGACGGCACGAAGGAGATTATAGACCAACTAATGGACTAGTTTAAGAAAGAAAGGGATTATACCACACACAGCTTGCTTCGAGACTGAAAGGAAAAGTGATCCTATTCCTCACTGCTCACGAAAGATAGGATTGGAGACTGAGGCCCGAGACTGGAACGAAGCATGGATTGGACGACGATACCGACCGGGACTAAAGGGTTACTGGACTGTATAAGGTATACCGTTGACCGAGTGCAGTGAGGGAAAGAAGAGAAGTAAAGAAAGCATGAAGTAAGTAGAGCGTGAAGTAAGCACTCCTGTAAATAGAAGAGTTGTCTTATGGGCAGATATTCTATTTACCAACCCCTTCTTCTCCCCGGAAAAGAAGGGCTAGGTTCTTGTCGGGATTAGTTAGTACGAATACGATGTTAGAGAATCCAAAGAAAGTGATTGACCTCTCGATGCTTTGAATAGCTATCTTTTTCGAGCTAAGCAAGCAAGTAAACGACTTGAAAGCCCTTGCTGATCAATCCCAAACTGCCGTAAGACTTTCTCACCAAGGGAAGGGGATTCGGTAAAGTCTTCCGTGGCTGACTCCTATTTCCTTGATTCGGTTTAGTAGGAATGGGAAGTATCTGCCCCTTGTGCAAGAGCTTGAAGATGACTATTACTATAGGAAGAGGTTAGCGCTTTGGTTAACAAAACCATTAGATTAGGAAGGAAACTCTTTTTCTTTGCACTAGAGATGCAAGGAATAGAAAAGCATCCCACGTTCCCACTATGCGGTAATATAGGGACTGCCTCTCTTTCCAGAAGCAAGAGGAGCATGGGCGGCTTCGCACCTTCTCAAGCGCTACGCCCGTTGGAAGGGACCCAAGGAGCGGTAAGAAGACTTGCTTTCTGTCTCGCATGGATAAGAGTCAGTTGCGTACCTGGCTTGCTTGGAGAGTGAAAATCCTTACGCGGTAGACCAATAGCAGCGGATTCAGTCCTTTCCCTTCTTTCTTACTTTCATGCCCTACTTGCCTGAGATAGAGATCAAAACAAAAGCTGAATGCCCGAAAAAGCAAAGACAGATTCAAAAGTAAAATGCACCGGGATCATTTGTTGATACTTCTCTTGAATGGACAGTGGAATTACGGTGGAAATGATCAAGTCAACCATAGTCCTGCTACTAAGACTAAGTCCTGAACCAATGCGACTAGAACCCCGTATTCGCATTCTCTTTCTCCGAATGCTTCAAGGAAGGCTAAGAGAAAGAAGTAAACGAGCAATAACACTTTTTCGCGCTCAATCCCTTGCTTGTTCTATCACTTCTTACTAGCAGCTCTTCCTTTACACCTGAGAACAATCTATTCTTTTTCACAGCAAACCATGAAGAGTCGAAAGAGTTCACATATGTTGAGAGCTTGCAGGCAGAAGAATAACTAAAAGCTGTCCGATCCAATGCAATCTCAATCACTACTTGTAAACCTGCGAAAAATGCGAAAGGAGCCCTCATCCCCTCTCTCCTCTCCCACTCCACACCTGAATAGATATAGGGTGGCCTCGCCTTGGAAGGCTACATTCGATTTGGAATGGATCTGTAAAAGGCTAAAGCAGCCCTACTTTCACTATGCTATTACTGGGTGGGACTACTCCACTACTGGGAGAGACTGACTGACTTACTGATCCAGATAGAGCAAAGACTGACGGTGAGGCTTCTTTCATAAGGTGGGCAGGGCTATTCCTTTCTCTTCCTGCTTCCGTAAATGACAAAGGGAGAGGGTTGGTATTCTCATCAAGGTTTATCCGGTCGCTGAGCTATTCTTCGCTCCTGGCGGACCATTACGTGTACTGTCTACTCTGCTCTTTATGGAAGAGCCGACTCCAGAGGATAGGTATGGACAGTTCGGGTGGGGACCTGACCCGACAAAAGCTCTTTTTCGTTAAGATAAAGAGGTATCTGGCGAAACCAAACTGAGATCTTGGAGCAAGGACGTTGAGATCAAACATGAACCTGTCCGAGCCGGGAGCAGTTGATCCGTATACGTATACTTCGTAATGGAAACTAAACCTTCAAAAATAGATTGGGGAGAGAGCTTAGAGGTGTGCACTGAAAGGGGGATCTTATGTCATATGCTGCTCGAAGGCGAGAAGAAGTTTCATCGAATGCTACTTTCCTCGATGAGGGACCACCTAGATCGGATTATAAAGCAGTGGACTACTCCCAGTTATCGACTTCAAGCGGGGAAAGCTAATTCAGTAGTTGATTTGGGAACGAGTCGAGCATTTGAAACAGGAGAATAAAGGCTTTTGAAATATATCATCTATCGGTTGAAAGAACAAGATTCGTGGCAGATGATATATTTCAAATCCCAAAAGGTCATTTGGTTTGGTTTATTCTTTGACTGCTCTGCTCCCCCCAAAAAAAAGAGAGACTGATTCTGACTATCCCAATTCAGGAAGACGGAAATCGCCGGTTGGGTTGGTTTAACCAAGAAAGACATGGGAAGAACCGGGCATTAAGGAACTGAGCTCTCTGACACTAAAATTCCTTTATTCTTTGAGCTCTTTCTTCTTATACGAATATAATCCTCTTGGTTTAGGGTGACTAAGCCACTTTGTTTTTCTTGGTTGGTAAGACGAAAAGACTGTAAGATAGTACGTTTCGGGTGACGCCAGCAACAAGAAATGGGGGATCTCTGTTGAAACCTGGCGAGCACAGCATTCCTTTATCCTACGAAGAGGATGGAAGAGGCAGTCTGTTGGTGGGTTGAACTAGTTCCCGCGACTGGTTTCAGGTATATTCAAGCGAACGGAGCTAGATGGGATCTACGCAGCGTTCCTCTTATATATGATGCCGTTCAGTCGGTTCGGTTGCGTCCTTCTTCATTCCAGGATGAGAGGAGAGGGTGTAGGAATCGAAGGAAGTTCGTGTCTCGCTGGCTGCGGTGCGAGATAAAACCTACATCTTCCACTCGTCATGAGGGTGGGAATCCATTCCAGCAGTCCTTCAGGGTGTCCCGTCCGAGGTGAAGCGAAGGATGCTCTAATACGACGCATCATTCCTCTACTTTCAGAGTCGGGGGTCATCGCCCATTTCTATACTATGTTATACGTGCCGTTATTCTGTATTCACAGATTTGAGTTCGAGTGTAAGAGTGAAGAGTTTACTAACAGTCTACGATTCACGAAATATCATAAGAGAAGAAAAGTTCGTTCACTGTCTCGCGACTTGTTGGTTAGTAAGAAAGTCAACTCGGTCCAGTGATACTAGTTTGATTAGATAGCTAAGTAAACACGAAAGAACGGGATCAGTGCCCCAAGGCCCGAGAACGGTAACCTTGCGAGGTTGGGAGTCATATCAGTGAATGTTCTTGTCTTCGCTTGCTCTACTGATCTGTCCATCTAAGTCTCGTTATTAGCAAGACTTCCAAGCCTATGTGGATCGGCAGTGTGCCCTTTTTAGCTATTGTTTTGTGATGTGATGATAGACATTTAGGCCAAAAATTCCGAGGAAACAATCAAAGAGGATTAGCAATCATTCGACAGTTGTGATTCCGCTTTCACTAGTAGAAGATATCCACGCAAGGAAAGGAAATGTATGCAAACACGGGGTTTTCTAAAAGGATTGGAACTAGGCCAATGCCAATCTCATCTATTGCAGCAAAGAAAGAGGAAAGGGGCGAAGCGGTTACCTAATAACATCTTCGTTGTTGTAACTATCGATGAATACTGGTAATTATCTTTCTCGATGCGAATCATAGTAAGGAAGTTGACAGACTGTTGATCAAACCCGGGAGAGGAATTAGATCCGGCTATAGCCTAAGAGATGAATAAGTCTCCAAATGGAAATACCCGATTAATTACATAGTGTCGGTTCCTGTTATTGCCAGCAAGCATTCCTTTAGCAAGTAATCCCTTGAGAGGACCTTTTGGCTGATCTGAAGAAGTGACAGACTTTGGATGAATGCCCAACCCAAGGGCGACAGACTTCAATCGTGACAGGAGCGTCGGAAGCTCTTCAAAGAGGAAGCAGTAAAAGTATAAAGCAGCGGTAAACAAGGAAGAATCCGCTGTTTTCAAGAACAAGAATACGCTGTTAGGAATCGATTTCATCACAAATGAACATATATTATCTTATATAGATGGGGAATAAGGGCTGTTAGGACAAATCCGCTGCTAGCAAGACTGCGCTGTTATCGTTTAGCTTGGCACTAGGAAGAGGAAGAGTCTCTATCACCCATAGGCCCAATAGACTGATTTAGTGGGTAGCTCTTTTTTAGCGATTGCGCATTGCCGTACTTTGTTTAATAAATATCTCTTATAGGTTAGCTCTCTGGTAAGCGATCAGAGTTGGGTCAGCGGTAGAAGTGTGGACAGCGAGTCCGCAAACCTGAATTGAGGCGAGTAGCCGGGTAACGAGTGAAAGCTCTGGCTCTGGCCCGCATGACAGGGAAACTAGCACCCGTAAGTAAAAAACCTTAATTCATGAATTAGCCAGCAAGCTAGGAGTTCAAGTCACAGTAGTAGTTCGTAGGCAGGGATGGCAGCGAGCAACCACCGGAACAAGACGAAAGAATAGGGCAGCCCACGATGACTTCAGCTAAGAGAACAGCTCCACTAAAAGACAGAACTCTCGCTCAAGAAAGGAAGGCGGTAGCGAAGGCGATAGAGATTCATTGGAAAGATGACCCTTGCCAGTTGAGAGTGGAGCCTATCTATACAGAAATAGAACTTGCTTAATTAAAATGCCCGAATAGAAAGTCAAGAATCTTACGTCTTTAGATCTTCAATCGGATTCTTGCTCACCATCCTTCTCTCCTTCCTTTTATGCCATTCAAGGGCCTGTTTGCCAATCTAATTGATTGATCTTCCTCTCTATGGGTAGCCCGAAGGAGTTCCTTTTCCAGCGGATCGAGCGGGAATTGAATTCAATGACCAAGTTGCTATATCGAGAACGAGTGGTGAAAGCCCCTTAGGGGACCTTTCGAAATTGCCTGTTGAGCTCGCTCAAATGCAGGATAGCGGTGCCTATAAGGAAGTGAAAATCAATATAATAACCAGATTCCAGCCGTATAGTTTATATTGGCTCTTAGACAGGAATTTCTTTCTCAGTTCGTGGGATCGGCATCAGCAATCTCATCGATTGAGTCTCATCGGACGAAGGTATAAATGCAATATAAGAGTAGGGAATCGCCCCTGTCTTCGAGAGTGAGCAGTAGAGCCGATCTTCTTCTTTTGAATCGAGTAGGGAGGTCTAGTGAATGGAGGTAGCTGTGTCGGAAGGACTAGTAAATAGAGAAGAAGACGTCCGTCCCCCTTCTTATAAACCCATTGAGTGGACCATCCTCTGTATATAATAGGTGAAGAAGGGCAATGTCACTTGTAAAGCTCTTTCGTCGACTCTTTCTTGATGTTCCAAACCTTCAAAGAAAGGTAGGAGAAAGGGTGTAAAGATAAGCCTCTGATTCGCCCTGGAGTAGTCAATTCTGAATTATCCTTCTTTCATAGGTGCAAGAGGGATGTGCCCATTTCACTGCTTGAGGAGGAAAAGGAAGATGACTTGCAAGCCCTATTGCTGGGGACTTCGAGATGGATGCCCGGGATGCAAGGTCAGTTCCAAGATGGATAGTCGCTCCTGACTGCGGTCAAGTAACTACAATGCCTCTACAATTAAGGTCGACGGCAGCGAAGAAGTATAAGTAGAAATAGAGCCCGACTCTGATCTCATTCTTCGAATTATCCTCTAGGGCGAAGTATGGTTCCCCAGGTGCTTGTACGGAATTCTGTTAAGGATCTCCGCTTGAATCAAGTATAGACTCGAATGTCGACAAGCAAGTAGACAATCTGATTCCTTCGGTGCCAGATCGCTAGGCAAGGAGAGAATCTGACTGTGGGATGGGACTACTTCCTTGGATGCCGGATCACTAGGTGACAGTCTCTTTCAATCAAAGGAGAGCTGCGGTAGAAGAAAAGAAAGTGGATAGGCACGGGAGCGGAATAGACAGATTGTGTCATGGAAGTACCGACCTGAGGGACTGACTTTGAAAGGTCTCTTCTCGCACTTATCCAAGGACAACTTCTTCGCTCAAAGACTTCTTGCTTGTCTTCCCCGGTCTTTCGACAACGGGAATGAAGTTCAAAACACTCTTTCTAGCAGACTCGTCAGCGGCTGACTCTTCCTTCTTATTGCATGAATCCCAAACCCGCCATTTTCATCTTCTTTTGTTGTCTTTTTGTCTGTCTGTGTGATCTGATCTAGTCATGCAGTGGCAAAGGAGAGCGTGAAAGTTGCCCGAAAATTGGAATGGTAGTGAAATCCATTGACAACGGATTTCGAGCAGGGTCCTCTGCTGGCATATTCATTCTTTTTCTTTATTATGGCCTTTCCAGTCAGTTTCGAACTTGCTCCTAATCAACCCGCGAAATTAGTAAACCTTCGAGCGAGTCCCGCCACCCGATTCTCATAACTAGGTCCGGAAGAGTTCATCACTAGGTACCTATCTAGATGCGAGGGTTACTCAACTCACCTACCTATTTTGTTTTTCCGGCACAGCCCAAAAGGCAAGCTTCAAGGTGATCGAGTGATTGACGAGTAAGTTCGATCCTTCCCCATTCTCTCTCTCAGAAGCAGAAGTCTGTATCGAAGTGTCATTCTCCTCCAGTCAATTCCTTCCATCCATATGACCGAGGCCTTATCACGAGCTGGGCTCGAACCAGCGCTCTCCAGATGCATGATCCGGATTTCAACCTTTCTGATCGTGACTTTGGTGACCCGGTTCGACACGGTGGTGCCTACGTCCGGGGTTCTTTTTTTCACCCCGCTCCAAGCTTCCCCCCCTTAAATTTATCATAGATGAAAATTCACTTATGTTGTTTAATGAACATAAGGAATTCTTTATAGAACTGGCTTTGGTCTTGCCAGGAAACCAGATCTTGATAAACACGTAAGTCGAATTGAAAATCCGAATTAGGATTCCCCAGGTTTCGAAAAAATGGGTCAAGGAGACCAACCGAAATATTCCCCGGGAAATTTATCCCATTTTTTTCCAATAATTTGGAAAGCTCGAAGCATGTTGCTTCTTTGGTTTTCCACTGCAAATCCCAGTAGAGAAAATCGGGCGATTTTCTTTGTAATTCCTCCCGGGTTTTGACAGCATCCCGTGGGACAATATTGACCAACGGTTTTGGATCGAGTAGGTTTATAAAACGAGAGTATATGTTCGTAGATTTCTGAAAATCTCGTTTTTCTAGATATAGTGGAAAGAAAAAAAAGAGAAGGTCAATTGCAAGTCCGGGGAGGATTTTAGATAAAATGAAGGGAAGCCATTTGGAGAATAAATCCCTTCGAAAAGGAATTTCCCTCAGATGGGTCCACATCGAAAACAAAGGGGGAGAATGCCGCAAATTTTTTTTCTTTATAAAGAGCAAACGAACCCCATTATACAGATGATAGGACAGGGCTAAGGCAGTAATCTCGACGGGGATTAGGATGAACTTTGATGAATAAAAGAAGAATTGGTATAAATTATCATAGGTGAAGCAAATCAAACCTATTTTCAGACAAAGAAGATAAAAAAACAAAACTATAGTGGCTAGGAAAGCCCCGGAGATTCTATGGGAAATTGGAAACGTCGAAGTGAGCTGTGGCTTATAAATAGGAAGATGAGGAGATAACGGGCGAAGGATATTCATGGTGCGATTGGATCTTCTTTGATTCATTACGACCAGCGCGGTTGTTCCAATTTCATTTTCATTTGCCAAACCAAACCCTATGTTTGCACTAAGTTACTTACGGAATCTCAAATCGTTTCCGAGAAAACTTCGTTCGAATTGCATGTGTTAAGCAAAGTGCAAAAACCAACTTCTTAGCGCTTAGCTACTGCCTATAAGCTTACACCTGCTCTTACAAGAAAAAATAAATTTTCAATGTCCGACTGCCCGAATCAAAACCTTTCTTTTCTTATGATTATAGGGAAGGATCACTCCTAAATGCAGCCTTTATCAACTATAAGATACCACCCGACGCACTTGGGTACTTCCATCCGACAATCAAGGCTAGTGTAGCGAAGGGAGCCAAAAAACGTGAGCGCCCCTACGCGAGCCTTATTGAAAAGGCCCCTGACTATAGATAGGGCGTTAGCGCTTTACTAATAACATAGAAAGGGTTCCAACCAAAACCTACTCCTAACAAGTTGCTGAGTTCGGCTTTCGGGACTACTTAGGGCTTATGGTTTATATAAAAAAGAGCCCTCGGCCTTCTTTCTTGTTTAAGGGCTGCTCGCCTTTTTGAATAGAAGGAAGTGGGATAGCGGAGGTGATTTCGGTAAACCGATGCATGAGCTGAGGCTCCCATGTCCCGCCGACCCTCCGAAAAAGTCAGGTCGTAAAACGGCTCATAGGGAGTCAGAAGCAAGCAGAGTCAAAGGCGGGTCAAACTCACATAAGCATAGGGGGAGACACATTCATGAAAAGCGAGAAGCCGTGCCGTGGGGGACTGACCAACTATGAATAGATCTTACTTAGGGCTAAGAGTAGGAACATCTATTAGTCCGTATCGTGGGTCTACTTGTTACAAAAGGCAAACATCCCCATTCCAAAACATTCACATTGGTCCTCAGGCAGGCATCGAAAAGGGGACGAAAAGAGTCTATTTACCTTTACAATATTCCGGAATGTATCATGGCCCTATCCATTCATCTTTTTCTTCAAAAAAAAAGAGTTCCGCATCTTTCCGGGGCCCGGGGAACAAATAGGCGCGGGGAAGAGGGAGAGGGGGGCTACGAGCCCTCTCCCGTTGCTGTTCCCGGACCACCCATCCCTTCCTTCCCCTTCGCCCGGCCCGGTGAGGTCCGATCAGATCAGATCTATCGAACGAAGTGAAGTGATAGGAAGAGAAGACTTCTGGCGGGAGATCTCTATTCATTACACCTCCTTGACTAGTAAGGGGAAAAGGGAAGTGCGCTCTTGCGCACCAGCTGAAGGAAGGAGCTTTGGAAGCTTACCAACAACCTATCAACTCCTAACAAGTTGCTGGATCGAAGTAGGACATTCTCCATCCGCCCGCCAGCAGCAGAGGGGGTTCGATTCCCGTTATACGCGATGTGGCGAAAAAGACTGATTCAACAATACATCATGCCTGCATTAAGATTTAAAACTTGTCGTCTACTTTCAGGAAATGTTCGGAAGAGAGAACTTACAATAATACAACGCCGCATTCTCCGAAGATTGAGGAAGAAGAACAGATCTATTAAGAGAAAGATTTATTCGAGAGAAAATCTTAACAGTTACATCCAATTACAAACTACACGAAAGTTGTCCCTTTTTTATGGGGATTTACCCATCACAGAGATGCACAGAGGAACAGAACAAACTTCATATATCCCTTTTCCACTCAATCCAGAAACAAGATCGGACGTTATTCCGGTTCGTCTCCATTTTCGTGAAACTATTCCTCAAGCAAGGCAGCCGATAAGTCATCGAAGGGTTTGTGTGAATAATGGAATGGTAAGCATTACTCATTTGAAAGTGTCCCACGGTGATCTAATATCTTTTCAAGAAAATGACGCGAGAATCCGCGGTGAAGAAATAAGGAGATCTTTCTATATCGAAATATCAGTTGATAAAATCATAGGCAAATTCCTGCCGGTAAGAATGTGGAGAAGAACGAAAACAGAATGGTTCCACCTACTCAAAACTAAGAGGGGATGCCACCTACTACTAAAATCCCGGTTTTTGAAACAGTTGCGTTCTTCTATGCAAGAAGAAGACTTAGAAAGAACAAAGAAGTTTGGATCCGAAAAAGTATGCTTAGGCAGTTCCTTCGCTGAGCACAACAGAATGAAGAGGAATTTGTATCATTTCAAATCCCTATTCTTATCGAAGAGAAGGAAGGAGAAAAACCGATATCTTCCTACTCGAAGAAGAAGTACTTTAGTTTACAACTCTTCTTTATATAGTAATTCGACCTATTGCTCCGCAGCCCCCCATCAGTTTACTATGAAGAGAAGAATAAAAAGGATCGAACTACCTACTCATTATTCGGAGGTGAATCATAGAACACCAAAAGCTGTGGTATCTTATGGACCTAACATAGGTCACATCCCTCACGACATAAGATTGAAAGATCCAAACCTTCCTCTTCGGAGCGGAAACGGACGTGGCCAAAACATATAAAGATCGGCGTAGTCGCTCATAGGGACAAATCTATCCGGATAGAGGATGTCTAGATCGATTTATAGATAGATTTCTATCCGGTATCTCCGTGGATAGAGAAAAAAATAGGGATCCATCTAGATCTTGATTCACTATTTCATTCCATTTTTTTTTTTTACGACAAGGCAAGGAAACATCGTTTTTCATTTATTACTTTCTGGGTCGGAGCGTAGACGAGCGAGCAGAGCCCAGGAAACAGGGAAGCCCGTGATAGAGCAGTCGACTAGAAGTAGAAGACTGCTGGCCTGAGAGAAGGCGGCCTCTCTCGGCAAAGATGGCCCAATTTCTATTCTTTCTTTTTTATTTCGGGTTTATTTCTTTTTTCAGGGGCCCAGAACGCTAAAAGGTGGGGGAGAAGCAAGCCGAACCTCTGATCGACCGAGACACATAAAAAATTCTCGGCGTCGAGAGAAGAGATTTGAGATTCCGTAAGTAACTCAGTGAGTGCTTTCTAAGCTAAGAAGGGCTTGGAAGAAGAAAATGAAATTGGAACAACCGCGCTGGTCGTAATAGATCGACTTTCATGCTAGTTCTTGCTCAAGCATGAAAGTTCCATTTCAGGAAAGGACGACGTACCATGATACTTTCTGTTTTGTCGAGCCCTGCTTTGGTCTCTGGTTTGATGGTTGCACGTGCTAAAAATCCGGTACATTCCGTTTTGTTTCCCATCCCAGTCTTTCGCAACACTTCAGGGTTACTTCTTTTGTTAGGTCTCGACTTCTCCGCTATGATCTTCCCAGTAGTTCATATAGGAGCTATAGCCGTTTCATTCCTATTCGTTGTTATGATGTTCCATATTCAAATAGCGGAGATTCACGAAGAAGTATTGCGCTATTTACCAGTGAGTGGTCTTATTGGACTGATCTTTTGGTGGGAAATGTTCTTCATTTTAGATAATGAAAGCATTCCATTACTACCAACCCAAAGAAATACGACCTCTCTGAGATATACGGTTTATGCCGGAAAGGTACGAAGTTGGACTAATTTGGAAACATTGGGCAATTTACTTTATACCTACTATTCCGTCTGGTTTTTGGTTCCGAGTCTTATTTTATTAGTAGCCATGATTGGGGCTATAGTACTGACTATGCATAGGACTACTAAGGTGAAAAGACAGGATGTATTCCGACGAAATGCTATTGATTTTAGGAGGACTATAATGAGGAGGACGACAGACCCACTCACGATCTACTAAGAAGGAAAGTAGCTTGATATTGGTTCGAATCCAATTCGTGAGAAGGCCTTCTTTGTCATCTAGATGTCTTGACGCCTCCATTTTCTCGGCTAGTAGATAGAATCCCTTAGGCCACTCCATTCCCAGCTGATAGAAGAACAGCCATCCATCTTGTTTTTTATCAAAAACTTATGGAGCAAGGAAGAAGACGAACGAGAGACAGAGCAAGAGCACTTTTCACAAGGCAAGAAAGCAAGCCAGCTGTAGGTCAGAGGAGAGTGGATCTCCGGGTTAAAGGTAGCCCAAGTCAGTCAGTCCATCAGTCAGTCAGTGGCTGGGGCTTGGCTTCGTGCAGGCCTATGTCTTCTGCTTCTTATAGACTCGAATGAACTGGCTATTGAACTAGTCTTCCTCTTTTTTATTTCTTGTTTTGTAAGGCGATACGTCAACTTTATCGCTCGTCTGATCCTCTCTTTGTCGGCCAATACCTCAAGACCGTCGCTATGCATTTGATGGTCTTTTGGGGTGGCGATCCCTCATTGGCCAATAGTGCACGTGGGGAGTTGCAGGGAGGCTGACTCTGGAAGGCGCCGGAGTGCCACACGTTGGGAGATATCGGAGGAGCGAAAGCCGGAAAGATAGATCGAGTTTAGCCTCTTGATTGACTTTAGTTGAACTGAAACCTCTCAAAAAGACACTTGCAGCTTAAAGGGTCGGCATTTATATAGAGATAGAGATCAAGATTCAGGCGGCAGAAGCGTTCCACTCAAAGAGAGGAGTTGATAGGGCGTCGTACAAGTAAGTGAATGGAAATGCTATCTTCCTAGCAAAGGAAGGCCGTGCAACGGGGAGGGCTCGTCGTCGAATACAAGAGCTAAGACAAGAAGTACGGATGGATGGTTCATTTCATGTCTAGTCAGGTCTCGCTCGAGAGTGAGTTGAAGATAGATCTGCAATGTCAAGAGCCGGAGACGACATGCAAGTGAGTAAGTAAGTAGGGCAGTCGTACGAGCTGTAGTCCTTTTAAGTACAAGAGGCTAAAGCCGCTGGCAATGCAGTGTAAGACATTGGTGGTCGAGCAAGTGGCTGATGATGCCAAAGCTTACTTCCCTTTCTGAATAATCGTTAAGATAGAACTCGGGAGTAAGCTTTCCTATTCCTTTTTCGGATAGGATAGATAGAGTCGTTCTTTCACTTTTTATTTATTATAAGATACTCTTTTCTTAGTGAAGGATACTACACTCGTTCGACTTCACTTCCTCTAGCTCTAGAACAAAAGTCTCGTCTCTAACTATAACAAAACTTTCTACATTGGAGAAGCATTTTTTAGGCTCTATTGTTGGGGTCAACCCTATCCCAATAGTGGGAAGTTCGAACTCTTCCCAGGAAGTCACGTCACAGTAGTCAGTGTAAAGTGACTCGACTGAAAGGTAAGATTTGATCGAAAGGAGTTGAAAGTTTATAGTCTAGTGTAGAGTAAGTCCCTCCCACCTCTTTTGTCTTATGACTTATCTTATGATAGAAAGAGTTTCCTTACATGTATTTAATTTCCTTCTATCGGCCAGCCAAGAAAGTGGAAGTTGGAGTTGCAGTGGAAGGTGGAGTGACAGTCTTTTGAAAAGTCCCACTCGTGCCATTCCCCTTTGTAGAAGTTCCTGGCTCTTCAATTCGTCCCTTTACAGCCGGCAGGGCCAGGTGAGTTCGCTGCCAGCTTCACTATATCGCTACTTGCAGGCAGTGTGAGTTCCGTTTCAGGCACATCAAATTTTAGTTCTGGTTCTGGGGTAAGCCTTTCCTTTTGGCCGAGCTAAACGCTTTTCTCGCTTCTCTGCTAAGTAAGGCGTTTTGCCAATTTGAAAGTAGAAGCATGAATCTACTTCTTCTGCTTCTGCGGCTTCTATCTAAGGTGCATAGAGCGGTTTGGTTACTAATAGGTCTTCCTCAATCAGCATAGCATATATGCATATCAATTGGTCGTCGAAGATGAACTGAATCTTTTTGTGCAAGGTAGATGGAAGAGCACCAGCGATGTGGATCCAATCCAAGGACGTCCCAGAAAAAAACTGTAAGATGGAGCTATGTCCATTACTTGAATTGAAAAGCAAGATTGCAAGGCTATATCCTCTTTCCATTTTACTGGAATGTGGAGGATCGAGAGACCAGACCTCGTTCTTATGGGGGAATTTTTTCATCAGTGAACGCAATGGAGCTACTAGCCATGATGTTCCCTACAATGTTTTCCAATGTCCAAGCTTTCAGCTTTCCACCGAAATGCTATGGGAAGCTTCGAACAGTCTTGTGAGTAAAGCATTCCGATGTTCCTTTGAAGGAAGGCGATTCAGTTGTTCAAGAACACGCTTTGCTTGATGAGCTTCAACACAGAATCCCTAGCTAACAAGAGCGGATAAGAAAACTGCTTCTGAAAGAAGACTTGTTCGCAGCGAATGGTTCTGTCCTACTTTACTTTTTTATGATTGATCCGAATCTCGTTCACTCTGTGAGATAATGGATCTAACCTTAGGGCTTAGTGACTCCATCTCTCTTGCCGGCTTAGACAAACTAATTGAACTCGAGTCATTCGCTTCCTTAAGCCATTTCCATACTAAAAAGAGCTAAATCAGATGGTGACTAGATTCATTCGTAGCACGGGATTCTGTAACAGCAAAAACTAAGACCCCCTACTACCGGATCAAGAGGAGATCCCGCGTTTGAATCTGAGAAGGAGAGTCTCTCCATAAAGAGACAGTCTTTTCCCACGGGCACATCTTATCTTGACTATGAAAAGCAGAGAGATAGATCACGCCTAAAAGCAGCCATTTCTATGAAATACGGGACCCCCCTTCCTTCTCCCATTCATTCTTTGCCTTCCCGGGGAAAGTAACTTCGATGATAAATCAAAGAAGAAATGTGGCTATGAACGGATCTTAGGCTTAGGAAAAGTGTTCGCTCTTGGCCTATTAGTTGGCTTAAAACGGCCGATATGAGCTGAGATAGTCTCGGTCCTATGAATCTGACCGTACTTCCCGAGCCCGAGGGTCGAGCTGCGTTAAGCTCTTCTTCTCCGATTCTGTTAACGCCGTCAACGCGAACTGCTGACGGTTCTCTCATTTCCTTTCTTCTAGCGCTTGACTTGGGATGGCACTGTCTCGCGAAGCTGGAAATAGAGTGGCTAGGTGTTGTGCTCCCGGGCTAGGATTTCGTGGTAGCGAGAGGAGCGGAAAAAGGGCAGTCCCATGTACTATGAATCAAAGGCTTTCCGGGATGAGTTCCCCTATTGGGGCAAGTAGCTTCTCCCCTGACCTTTAAACTAAGCTCGATGACACAGTGAAAGAAAAGTGCTTGAAAGGGGAAAGGAAAAGTCCTTCATTTCATAGTTCCTCCCCCGCCTATCTGGTGTCATGCCCCGCTAGGAATTGATCTTCGCCTAAGAGGTTTCCGCTCCTCTGCCGCTCTGTCTTCCTTCCCCCAACTTCTCTATCCTCTGCCTTGCTGCGCCCCCTCTTCTCTTACTCAAAGTGATTTCGTTCTTAGTGGATATAGAAGCTTCTGAAATCGGGTAGAAAAAGCTGTTAAAGAAGGGAGCTCGTTTTTAAAGAAAAACTTAACTGAAAGAGGGGACCGGCATGCTGGTAATGAGGAAAGCATACAGTCGATATGCGACATCCCATAGAAGAGAGTTAGTCAAAACCGATATGCGATCTCTATCTATATTTCAATCTAATTGAATCTTTACTTGAATAGAAGACTTTTAACAACTGATCTGCGAATTAGATATAGATTAGATCAACAGCGGATATGCGACTCTCCTTCTTTAAAGCCAATTGAGGAGACTTTGAGTCTTAGACTAAGAAAGATAAAAGGGAACTAGCTACCATGCTAAGATACCTTCAGGGATGATAAGCACTATAGCTATAAAAGAAGGAAAAAAAAGGGGAAAGGGAAGAGTGTCTTTTAATCCTCCTTGCTCTTTGTCTAAGATTGGACTAAAGGTACCAAAGCAGGCATCCTTTTTTGTTCTTTTTCTTTTAGCTAAGAAGCCCGTAGGTTGTACGCCAGCCATACGTAGCTTGAACTGTGATGGCCACAATGCTTAGCTATTGCCGATCCCCAAGACGCCTTTGGTTGAATGTTCACACCTGATCCACCGTCTGCACTTCCTACATTCACTCCCGGAAATTGAAACAGGAATTGTAACCTCCCGGTCTGCTCCTCAAGCCTTCGAGTGCCGATCTTCGCTTGGGCCGGCTCCGAGACTCTACCCTGGCTTTTCATTTGTTCCTCCCAGGGGCCCTTTATCGTATCGCGCGCGCATCTTCAAGCAATCGGGTGAGGCGCCGAGTACATAGACGAGGCGGTCCCGGGAATGAAAGCCCATTCCCTCGTGCTCTGGAACTCCAACACTTCGGTTGAAGAAAAAAGGTTCAATCTTGTGAAACCGTAGCGTAGGCGAAACCTGGCAGACCGCCCAGAGTTTGACCTTCTCCGGTCCTGGAAGGAAACCCTACTTTCCTTCCTTCCCACAGCAGGCAACAACACTGGGGGGACGACGATCAGTATCTCACGTGTGGCAGCTGTGGGAACAAACTCTGAATCCAAGAGGTACCCACCTAGAAAAAAAAAAGGAAAGTCACCACTCACTGGTGAAAGAGGAGAGAGAAAGGACCAATTGAGGGCCCCGGGGCCGGAATGCGGTAGGGTCTTCAAGCCCCACGCTCGATTCTCGAGATTCATGGACCGTCTCGCGAAGATCTTCGATCCGAACCTTCGCATCTACTCTCTCTTAGACTTAGAGGATGAACCACGCCTTCGCTATCGCAAGAGCGATCGAAGAGCTATCGCTCATCGCTGCTTCGCGTATTACGAAAGCCCTATTGCCCGAACGGGGCATGCTGCAAGAGCGTAGGTGAGTGGTAAGCGTAGGAGGCGTGCCCGAAGGGCAGCGGCAGCAGTGCGGTTCCAAGTGTCGTTGCTAGATTGAGATCTGAGGGGTGGCGGGGACTTCGACTGCCTTGTATCGGGTGAAGAGAAGAGGGTGGTAGGCTTAGTAGGGCTCGAACCTACAATATAACCGTTATGAGCGGTACGTTTCAACCAATTAAACTATAAGCCCCTACGGATCTATACATGCAATTCGCTCACTTCGGGAAGAGCGGACGGAAAGAGGAGGCCTTTGCTCTATCAGCTTCTTCCTCTTTCCAGGAATGAACAATTGGAAAAATGATTTTATTTTTTTATTCTATTATTAATTAAATAAAAAAATGAAGAAAGCGGCCCTTTCGCGACTCAAACTGCCGGTACGCTTTCCGGCTCGCAACGACTCAAACGGGCGGGGGCTCTCTATTTGCTTGCAATGCCGGCTGTTCACCTTTAGTTAAAAGTAGAAGTAGAGGGCGCCCTTTTCCCAAAAATAAAAAGTAAAAAAGTATGGATTAAGAAAGAAAGAGTACATAAGGAGTGATAAAAAAAACTTGGTTAGGGGAACCGAAGGTTAGGCCGACTACTTACTTACTTTAGTATAGCTACACCTAAAAAAGTTTATTCATACCCCCTTTTCTTCTCCTTTCTGTCAATGTTGCCAATTCCAAGAATACTAATGTACCCTCGTGCATACAGTTGCCCAACTACCACTACTTTCTTCCTCCGACTTCTTTAGCCACTTCCGCATCTGTACCGCCATTTCCCTGGTAACTGTAGCATGAATGTTCAAACCAGGCTTCTCGGGCATGACCGTCGATGGGGGCAATTCCAGGATGTGCGGAAATGAAATTCATTGCTCCACCGTCTGCTGACTGACTCGCCACGTGACTGAGCTTCTAGGCACGATAAAGTCAGATTTGGAGCCCCAACTCCAAAGGAAGGGGCATTTTCGGGGCCTCAATCTCAACATCCTATCTACTTCAATCTTCATTGCCTCATGGTGAAGCACCTACATTGCAATCTTTACTGCTTCTACTAGTCCTTATATATTGAGCACGCCCTTCCTTCTTGCTATGCTATGAAGAATCCCCTGCAGGCTTTGCTTTGGTCTGCGAATGCTACCTCTTCTACAGCCTTCTCAACGGGTGATGAACAAAAGGCAGTGTCTGAACGTGAACAATCTGAGATTGCCTCATCCTTCGCGGCTGTCTGCGTTTTTCACTACCTTCCCCGGTCTGTACCTTTGAAAGAAGCCTTACCACCAGAAAATGCTGGTTCTGATTAAGAGTTCTTCTTTCCCTTTCCTTGATACATTTGGTTCGCTTTGAAGATCGCACCGTCGCTGACGTATGTATTTAACCTTTTTTCTTTCATTCCATACGATGTGATGGATGTAGACTGATTTTGACTGAACTCTGTCTCTGGACTAGTCTAACATCTTCTCCCCGGATCTCCAGAATCCTGGTAGAGAGCCCCCGCTCCCCTAGAAGTGCGTCTCTTTGGAGAAGAAGGCTCCGACAAGAGTGAGCAGGGACGCTCTTCTGAATGTGGTTCAACATCCAGGGCGCTCTCTATGTCAATACCATCCGTTTTAGTCTTTCGTGAACTCAAAGAATAAGAATAGCATCTCGCCACTCTCATTCATAGAAAGTAGCCCAGAAGGGCAAACAATCTCCTCTTTTTATCATATAGGGTATTGTATTTATTTATTGCAATCCAGAGCAGGCATAACATTCTCAACTACAACCGCCGTATTCACTCGTTCTTTGGGCTTCTTTCACTCCTTCAATCAGAGGCCAAATTTCACCGGTTGTGTGGTTGAAGGGAAAGGTTGTTGAAGAGGTTACGAATTCGGGGTGGAGCAAGTACCTCTAGAAAGATCGATTCCTGTCATACTCATTTGTCAACTATAAAAATAGGATTTAAGTAAACCAACCGCTTTCACCGGGAAATGCAATTCAAGAATGACAATTTGAAAAAGCCTCACTGAACCAACTTCTTCAATTATCTACTTGCAGGGGTTACAACTAGCTGATTGATTCTTTCGTCTATATTGGGCTAAGACCTCTATCTTGCTATTAGGTAGGAGCAGCTTTCCTTCCGATCTATATATTTCCTTTGGTGCTTCTCCCGGGTGGCTAGCCTGCCTTTGCAGTCCATTAACTATTTATCGGTTGAAGAACTAGTAGCTTATCACACCGTTCAATCAGCATTACCTTTCGTTTCCCTTACCCTTTCCTATATTTTCTTGTCCTGGTGGATACTTTGGGAATTAGACTAAGCGATCCATCTCACACGAGCCTTATTCTATCTATTTTTTTAGTAAAGTCACTTTTTCCCATTTAGTTGAGGGAACAAGACATACTGGTTCAACGAAATCCGAACTTCAATCATTACATTAAAGCAATCGTTATCAAAATCATTCTCTCTTCTCTCTATTTCAAGCAAGAGCTATTTGTTCGTATCCTTACTCTCCATCCACTTTCTTTAATGGCCTTTTTTGAGAAAGGAAGGATCGAGCTTTATAGGTAAAAGGAAAGAATAGTGAAGGTTGTGGCGGAATCGGTTCTTGGTCATCCTACCAGTGGGGTAGAGGTGGTTCCCAACTAGAAAAGATTATGAAAATAGATTGTGGAGACCCAACCTTACTTTCCGGTATACAGACCCTCTGCGTGCATAATGAAAAAAGAAAGTCAAGACTTCCCCCGGCTCCACCAAGCACGCGGCTGATCGTCTCACTTCAACCTGAACAACCACAACTAGATCTATTCCGTGAACAGTCTCTTTCTCAGCCAAAGTCTCTTTCGATACCTTTCCATGACCTTGGGAAGCAACTGGCTCTCCCATGGAAACTGATTAGATAACGCGTTCACACCCTTCAATTGAATCAAAGAAGCCTTCCTTTGGTTCTACCTTTCTCTCTGGTTGAGTACCTTCCTTCCCCATCTGCCCTGCCCAGTCACCTGTCATTTATTGTGACAATAGAGCTTACGTTCTAAGAAGAAAATGGTACTTCACTTCGGGTTTCGAATTCTCTTTTTTCACCTGACAAGGCTGAATAGCGCTCTTTTATGAGCGAACTTCCACCGCTATAGGTCTCATAAAGAAGTACGCCAAAAGTGGGAGGTGGCACTGAAGGAAGCGGATTCTTGTTCTTTCAAACAGAACAGCGGATTCTCTGCATCTAAGTCTTTTCTTTGTTGAGGAATTATTGATTCAAGGTACGACTGCTCCAACATAGCCTAATCCGCATATTCCTTTACACCCGGCAAAGTCCGATCGATGGAAATTCGTAGTATGCTCCCCACCCACCCGATGATTGGCTTAGTGTTCAGTATCATCATCTTTTCTGAGGGTGATCCTCTGTCTATTGACCTAAACTCCAAGCGAGCAGAGGAAACTAGATGTTGAGGTGAGAAAGTGAACTCAATAACCACTTATTTTCTATGCTATAGCGGATGTAGTTGATTTGGGACCAAGACAAAGAAAGTGCTTCTATCGAAGAGGCCCACGCTTCTTGTCTTGAAGTAAGTACACCGGTGACGTATATAAACATGAAATCAAGGTTGATCGACCAATTGCTTTATATAAGTAGCAGTTCAACTAGACCCCAAATGATCTCCCCTCCTTTCCTTCGGCTGCTTGTTATAAGACAAATGTCTAGTGAAACAGCTCGAGAGGGTAGTTAAAAAAGTGCTTCTTGTTTATATGCTTAACACATGCAAGTCGAACCTTGTTTTCGGGGAAAATCGACGCTCTGTAAATAGACAGGGGTCGACCTTAACGAGTGGACTATAGCTAGACAGAAATAGGGTAGTGGAAGAATTTTGTTCGATTCCCGTTATACGCGATGTGGCGAAAAAGACTGATTCCCATCTTAATCAAGAAAAAACCTTTTTCGTTTTTTAATATCCTTCTATTCGAATTTTTTTTTTGGAAGCTATTGAATCGACGTGATCAACTATAGGTGTAGTCCTTTAGAAAAATAAGTAAGACGAGGACGAGGCCCGCCCCTTTCATTGGGGTGGGGAAGGAAGAGTGGGCAAGAGGGCTTCCTTCGCTTTTTGAGTAGGCTTTCGTTCGCAACAAGGTAGCCATACCGGTAAAGAGAAGTGTGGCTGGATGGAATATCCGGAGGGAGTCAGTGATGATCTCGCGTTTGGACCGATGATCGTGAACGCTGCGTAAAGCGGCTTTTCACAAACGAAGGCCTTAGGCAAATTGTGCTATGGGGGTAGGTACAACCCCAATTAGTGATTTTTGGTCAAAAAGCAGAAAAATAGAAGCAAATGATTAAATGTGTTGTGAAAACATTTCTGAATGCGGTGCGTTCAGGGTCTGATTCTAGGAGGAATGAAACTACTACTTCAGCGATTCATCCGATTCCTCAAAAAGCCCTTCCTGCTATTGCGATAGGAAACGCTTTTCTAAGGGAAAACTGCGTCTCATTTTTTAGAAGGCGTCACGGTCTCCTACCTTCAAAGTGGATAAATCAGAATCCACCGCTGTACACACCAGAACAAGTTGCCGCGGTCGAGCAGGCAATGGAAGTGGAGAGGGTGAAACGCACCTTGCTATTTCTTAGGCGGAGGTACGGGCATGCATTTGTTCATCTTTTCTTAGAAGTAGCCCGTCAAATGGGAGCTCGGCAACGGCTGGGCGCGATTGCTTCCACATTGGGGCAACGGGGCTTACATAATCCACCGGGGTACGACCCACTCACGAGGCACTACATCTCTCCGTCGGAAGAAAACGAATTCATTTCGTTTATTGTGAATCAAGCACTGGAAAATCAAAGAGCTAGGGCTAACAATCATGGACCTAGGCCTTCGGGTTTCAGATCGTTAAGTGGCCCTGCTCAAGGGGCTTTCGCAGAATCTTTAGGGTGGTTATTCTGTATCATGCCAGTAGGATACTTTTTATGGAGCACTCACCTAGGGGCGGAAGCATGTGCTGCTGTTATTGATGCAGCACACAGATTTTTTAGTGTAGGGAACGCGACTGAGCTGGTCCACGTTGCATCGAATGTAGCCGCTTCTAGCGATTCAGAGAGCATCCTCGCTGTAAGGCCAATCACTCTTCCTGAAGAGAATTAAAGAGTGATTCAGGAACTGGGTCGAATCCAGTCCGCCCCTGCAATCGTGACTATGCTGGGTACAGTCGTCCTTGTTGTTATGCTTCATCGTGAGGCTTTGATTACCAATTGATGTGGGCTTTTTCGTAAAAACTTCTTGTTTCTGAACGAATAATAGGATGAGTATCAATTTGTTCTCTTTCGCCAGAGAAAGAGTAGCATTCCTCAAAACTAGACGTCCCCTCTCGGTCGACTAAAAGGAAAGTCACCCCGGATAAGGGAAATATTGGTTCAAATCCAATCTGAGATGCTCTAAGAGCTAATGAGGCAGGGGCTTCAATAAGTGAATTTCTTTTATTAACGTTATCTCATGTGGAAAAGAGAAAAGTGTCTGTTCCTTAAATAAAGGAATTGCATGAATGCAATCTATCAGAGGGTCATTGGGATAGTCGTTTGGTGGGCAACACGAGAGCTGCGGAACTCACGACTCGATTACTCAGAGTCTGCTTTCTCATAGTATTGGTTCTTCTTTTCTAAGCTTTTTCTTTCTTTTTTTTTTTCGCCTTTTTTTTGTTTGAAGTTCAGTTCTTCTTTTATCATTCGCCTGAGAAGGAAAGAAGGGTAAACTGCTTCTTGGGCTTGGCTTGAAAGCCGTTGTTTTTTATGTCTGAAGCCCCTGAACGCGGTCGAGGGCAGCTTTCCCTATTCCTTTTGGTTTGGTCCGACGTGCTTGTTTTGTTCAAGGAGTTCCGCTTCGTGCCTCTCCTGTCTGGTCGGGTGGGTGAGTAAACTGACTCTCCTTATCGCTCCGTGGGGATATAGAGTGGGCCAATGATGAATTGAATCTTCCCTCTTCGTAGTATTCCATGCTGCAGCCAATTATCCAACCCTGGAATTAGCACCGGTTGGAGACGACTGCACCGGAAAAGAAGACGTACAAAAGAGGGTCAGAGGAGGACCCAACGGTTACTGTAGAGCCAGTAGTTGAGGTCTTTCCTCAGATTGTGTCTTAAATACGAAAAGTCTGGTGCCCCGCTCGCCATTCATTGAGAGCAAGCTCTAACTATCAGTTCTCACTCAATCCAAGAGCGAAAACGAAGCATTCATTTCATCTTCTTCCTGTAGCGCATCCGGCTTTCCAGCATATCGCTTTACATGGGTAAACTACGAAGAAAGCACTTGGTCCTTACGTCCCCCTCAATAGAATGGAATTGAAGACCTGGACTTGGCACTGAATTAGTCCTCCCCTCTGCTGATTAAGTTAAGATCCTCAAAAGAAGGATTCGCTCTAGGGGGCCCCTACGTGACTAAAGGTTCGTTTCTACTCCGCTTTCGACTCTTCCACTGGTTGGTGACCCTGGGGTGAAGAAGCATCGCAAGACCCTCTTTTTTAGTATGTCACGGTAAAGCTTTTCATTAGAAAAATCTCATAAGTAGAATCAGAGCACTGATCTGCCTGTGAAAGAAAGCTTTCGTCGATCGCTTGAAAAAGAAGTAAGTTCTCTCTTTTTTTAGATTTTTTTTGTGTTCAGTGTACTCAATTGAGAGAATAACAATATCTATAATTGCAAGGTTTGCTTGCTTCGACAACTGGCTCCTCTCCGCGGTCTACGCGAGTCCTAACCCCCGTACGTAATAGAGAGATCCTGTGGGCTTAACAGCGCCTTCTTTCTTTGTAGCTCTTTCTGGACAACCACTACGTGATGAGTGAAACAAGAAATCCTTTTTGAAAGCCTGTCACCGTTCGGAGATTTGAATCTCGGTCTCCGAATTATTGAGTAGGTGATGTCGACCTAAAGTAATCCGTAGGAAATGGGTTCGCATCCGGTTTCCAGTTCTGGCCTGAAAAATGACTGCCGTTTTGGAGAGGCGAGTCTTCTTACTTATCCCGAGTGATCAACTTCTTTTTGTTTCTGGATTGTTCACTTGGCTCTCTCCCTTCGCTACCCGAAAGAGGTAGATTTATGTTATGCCCGCCACGACTCTAATCTGGATATATGGGAGCCCGAGACCGGGCTGCTGCTTCAGTCGCACTTAGAGCCCACTACGCGGTAATGAAATGAAGTTCTAATTCATAGACTGGACGGGATAGCTTAGGTGCTGGAAAGCACCACTAATAGCTAACAGTGAGTTCGGTCTCATGGAAGTCAACCCAGGCTTGGTTTTCCCTTGCATCGTTAGCCTCGCGAGCTAACCTACTTTGGTAGAAATTTCGTCAAAAGATAGATCGTTTTTCGAGAAAAGGTCCCGTCCTTCAATATCATGATTGGGTCCGATCCTTCGGCCAGATCATTAATTTTTTATTACCAATGAAAAAGATGCGCGTCTTTTTGATTCCTTTCATATTGTTGACAATTTCACTTAGTTTTCTTTATATTGTTTGTCTG